CATATAAATAGTAAATAGAAAGAGATAATATTCTATCTAATATAGAAAGAAAAAGAAAGAATAGAGGACCACCCCCCTCTCTTGACAGTAATATATGTTGTATATGTAAATCCTAGATGTGAAAAGAGGCATAATTCATCTAGAAAAGGGAACAGATATGGTATATAAAAAAGAATAGGTGCACAACACAAATTAAAAAAAAAAAATAAAAAATACAATAAGAAATAAGAATTGAAAATTGACTCATTCACTGAGTAAAGGATTGAATTGGATTCGATTGGGTGGTACCAACTCAATAGAATGCTAACTCCCATTTATTAACCGATCAACTTGCTATCGGATATTTATTTTCGATTCAGTACTTTTCAAAAAAGAATTTCGACATATTTATTATGTTTATTATGATTTATGATTATGAGAAGCAATCCCACTACTTCTGATCCTGTGGTTTCTACACTTGAAGAACAAAACCTAGGACGTGTCGCTCAAATTATTGGCCCAGTACTGGATGTCATTTTTCCACCGGGCAAGATGCCTAATATTTATAATGCTTTGGTAATTAAAGGTCGAGATACTGTTGGTCAGCAAATTAATGTAACTTGTGAAGTACAACAATTATTAGGAAATAATCGAGTGAGAGCTGTAGCTATGAGTGCTACAGATGGTCTGATGAGAGGAATGAAAGTGATTGACACGGGAGCTCCTCTAAGGGTTCCAGTCGGGGGAGCTACTCTCGGACGAATTTTCAACGTTCTTGGAGAGCCCGTTGATAATTTAGGTCCTGTCGATACTCGCACAACATCTCCTATTCATAGATCTGCACCCGCCTTCATACAGTTAGATACGAAATTTTCAATCTTTGAAACAGGGATTAAAGTAGTGGATCTTTTAGCCCCCTATCGCCGTGGAGGAAAAATCGGACTATTTGGGGGAGCTGGAGTGGGTAAAACAGTACTCATCATGGAATTGATCAACAACATTGCCAAAGCTCACGGAGGCGTATCCGTATTTGGCGGAGTAGGTGAGCGTACTCGTGAAGGAAATGATCTCTACATGGAAATGAAAGAATCTGGGGTGATTAATGAAAAAAATATTGCAGAATCCAAAGTGGCTCTAGTCTATGGTCAAATGAATGAACCGCCAGGAGCTCGTATGAGAGTTGGCTTGACTGCCCTAACCATGGCGGAATATTTCCGGGATGTTAATGAGCAAGACGTACTTCTATTCATCGACAATATATTTCGTTTCGTTCAAGCAGGGTCCGAAGTCTCTGCCTTATTAGGTAGAATGCCTTCTGCAGTGGGTTATCAACCTACCCTTAGTACGGAAATGGGTTCTTTGCAAGAAAGAATTACTTCTACCAAGGAAGGATCCATAACATCGATCCAAGCAGTTTATGTACCTGCGGATGATTTGACCGACCCTGCTCCTGCCACGACATTTGCACATTTAGATGCTACTACCGTATTATCAAGAGGATTAGCTGCCAAAGGTATTTATCCAGCAGTAGATCCCTTGGATTCAACGTCAACTATGTTACAACCTCGGATCGTTGGCGAAGAACATTATGAAACTGCGCAAAGGGTTAAGCAAACTTCACAACGTTACAAAGAACTTCAGGACATTATAGCTATCCTTGGGTTGGACGAATTATCCGAAGAAGATCGTTTAACTGTAGCAAGAGCACGCAAGATTGAACGTTTCTTATCACAACCCTTCTTTGTGGCAGAAGTCTTTACTGGTTCTCCAGGGAAATATGTTGGTCTCGCAGAAACAATTCGGGGTTTTCAATTCATCCTTTCTGGAGAATTAGACGGTCTTCCCGAGCAGTCCTTTTATTTGGTGGGTAACATCGATGAAGCTACCGCGAAAGCTATGAACTTAGAAGAGGAGAGCAAATTGAAGAAATGACCTTAAATCTTTGTGTACTGACTCCTAATCGAATGATTTGGGATTCCAAAGTGAAAGAGATTATTTTATCTACTAATAGTGGACAAATTGGGGTATTACCAAACCATGCCCCCATTGCCACGGCTGTAGATATAGGTCTTTTGAGAATACGGCTAAACGACCGATGGTTAACGGTGGCTCTTATGGGCGGTTTCGCTAGAATAAGTAATAATGAGATCACCATTTTAGGAAATGGTGCGGAAATTAGTACTGACATTGATCCACAAGAAGCTCAACAAACTCTTGAAATAGCTGAAGCTAACTTGAGTAGAGCTGAGGGTAAGAGACAAGCAATTGAGGCAAATCTAGCTCTCAGACGAGCTAGAACACGAGTAGAAGCTGTCAAAGTGATTTCTTCCTATCAGTAGTCAATACATTGAATCAAAATAAATTCTTTATTATACACTACACACTACATCTTGATTCCACAAATTGAAGACAATGAAGTCTAATTAATCTGATGATATAACTGATATAACGAAAAAAAGAGGATGGGTAGAAAAACTTATTAGATACCATGGAATCCGGTATCTAATAAGTTCTACCTACTATTGGATTTGAACCAATGACTCCCGCCGTATGAAAGCAATACTCTAACCACTGGGTTAAGTAGGTCATTTATCACCACAAAAAGGATCTCCATCACTTCGATGGATTATAGGTAATATATGTATTCTAAGCAATATCAATCTTTTACCAGTAAACATAAACGGATCAGAGAGTTATCATGTAGGATTATGGGATACCCTTCTTGACAATAAATTGTCTCTATGTTAAAATAGTTATGACAAGGGCTATAGCTCAGTTAGGTAGAGCACCTCGTTTACACGTGCGCCAATGTTTTTCAAGGGAGCCCATTATGCAATGACCATAATTGATCTTTTTGAAAAGTAGATGTCTTACTCCGTAGATTCGAGAGAACAAGAGAAAAATAGCCTGACAAATTTGGTTTGATCCGGTTCAGGTGCGAATTCCGGTGACAAATCAAATAGAACTTGCCATTGTAAGGTAAATGCTCAGTCCATTCAATGCCAGGCATAATGAGTATAAGGATCTCAAAAGAACCTCTTTTCGTCCTATGAGTTTTTAGGTGTATTAAGTCTCATATTTGACTCTTGCAGCGGAGCGATAGAGACTGCATTTCACTTAGGTTGATCTAGGCCGAAGGCAGACCTAAATAAAGGTCACCCTTCTTTGAAAAACTTTGGTATTGCTCCTAGATCAGGATATAAATAATGAATCAGAGCACATGGAGCCATCTCATTATCTTATTATCTTCCTATAAAGAAAAAATATGGTGGACTAACTGATCTTTACATCAGTTGATGAAAGAGCCCAATGCAACAAAATGCATGTTGGGTCTTTGAAACAGTTCGAATCATTTCGATAATAATCAGTTTTCTCTGTTTTACCGAGAAGGTCTACGGTTCGAGTCCGTATAGCCCTAATACATTCCATTTTTGTTTTGTAGATAATTTTGAGTAGTAATAGGAACAAGAAAATAAACACAATAATTCATTCCAACGGACCCAATTGGTATTTGTAAAATTTCGGATCAAATACCCATCTCTCTTTATCCACTTTCATGAATGAATTACATATGATATTTTTCCTGTCCATGATCAAAGAGTTAACACTTTTTTTTTTTTCATTGTTTTTAATTGAATTGAAAATTCTAATTCAAATGGAATAATTCATACTATTCCACATTTATAGGAGTACTTTTATGTTTCTGCTTTACGAATATGATATTTTCTGGGCATTCCTAATAATATAAAGCGTTATTCCTATCTTGGCATTTGTCATTTCTGGAATTTTAGCCCCGATTAGGGAAGGTCCAGAAAATCTTTCTAGTTATGAATCAGGTATAGAACCCTTGGGGTATGCTTGGGTACAATTCCGAATTCGCTATTAAATGTTTGCTCTAGTTTTTGTTGTTTTTGATGTTGAAACGGTCTTTCTTTATCCATGGGCAATGAGCTTTGATGTATTGGGTGTATCCGTATTTATAGAAGCTTTCATTTTCGTGCTTGCTTATCCCAATTGTGGGTTCAGTTTATGCATGGCGAAAAGGAGCGTTGGAATGGTCTTAGCTTAATATTTAGACAATCAAAATAAAAGGGAAGGAAAGGATGATATTGAAACAGTTATAAATTTGGTTGAGTTTCCATTACTTAACCAAACAACCCCCAATTCAATTATTTCAACTACATCGAATGATCTCTCGAATTGGTCAAGACTTTCCAGTTTATGGCCACTTCTCTATGGTACCAGTTGTTGTTTCATTGCTCTTCCCCAATTGGGAAGATATCATCTAATATACATTTCGTATGAGCAGAAACAATAGTATTAGTCAAAATAATTCTGCACCATGAACTTTGTACCGCGCACATCACTTAGTGGGGACCCCAGAAAGTAACTTGAACAAGAGTGACAAAAAAATATGAAATTTGAAAGAAAAGACAGAAGAGACGAAATGAAGAAATGTAAAATGCGAAGAATAGGAGTTTATTTGTACTGTGTCTGAAATACATCCTTTCTATTCCTATCCTTCCACTCTTTGATTGAATCCTTTTAGCTAATTTTTTTTAGCTATTAGATTTGAAATATATACGAAATTTTAACATACTTTTGGAATAAGAAAAGTATGAACAGAGAGGAAAAAATAAAAATGAAAAAGAAAGTAAAGAATATCTATCCCGATCCGTCTCAATGAATTAATTTCATTTGTATGAGGTAGAAATATATATCCGATACATTATTCACGTGTCAGGAACCAGATTTGAACTGGTGACACGAGGATTTTCAGTCCTCTGCTCTACCAACTGAGCTATCCCGACCTTTTCTCGTGCATCATCCTAGCAGAGTACTTAATATCTATGTCAATGAAAATAACTAAAAAATAAAATCTTAACAAATTGGACCTAGCCCCTGAATTTCTTATATCTTCAAAAAGAAGACTTTTTTTGTAAATGTAAGGAAAAAAATTATGAATGATTCAATTTGTTTAAACTGAGTCACTGATGAAAAAAAATAGGATGAGGATAAATAAATAGCGAGGAAGTAAAATGGGCTTTTATTGGGGATAGAGGGACTTGAACCCTCACGATTTAAAAATTCGACGGATTTTCCTATTACTATAAATTTCATTGTTGTCGGTATTGACATGTAAAATGGGACTCTCTCTTTATTCTCGTCCAATTAATCTTCAAAAGATCTATCAAACTATGGAATGAATCATTTGATCACTGAATATTCGAATTCGATTCTTTTTTCAACTTCAATTTTTCATAGATTTTTGGATCTCTATCATTCTAATTAATAGAGGGTTTCTATAGATCCTTATCTCATACTATTACTCATATTAATAGTAATATAAATAAGAAATAAAGAATATATAAAATCATATAGAAATATTATTCTATTATTAAATTCTATTAAATTTAAATTTTAGAATAATTAGAATAATATAATAGAATGAATAAATATATATATTATTCATATATATATATATATATCTAATTATGAATATATTAAATATAATAATCTAATATTATATATATATAATATTAGATAATAGAAATAGAATATTTCTATTTTCATATATAGAGGATTCGATCTAAGATTTGGGTTGTGATTAATCGTTTGCTATGTCAATTTGTATACGTACGTATTAGGCATATTAAGGTTATCCTTTATGTCATTTCGATAGAAGGATTTTAGCTACTAACGTAACATAGTCAATTTCATTCGTTAGAACAGCTTCCATCGAGTCTCTGCACCTATCCCTTTTTATTCTCATTTTCCATCGTTTTTTCTCTCAAAACAAAGATTTGGCTCAGGATTGCCCTTTTTTATTTCCAGGGTTTCTCTGAATTTGGAAGTTACCACTTAGCAGGTTTCCATACCAAGGCTCAATAAAATCAAGTCCGTAGCGTCTACCAATTTCGCCATATCCCCCTTTACTTTGAGACAAGGATTCAGTTGTAATTCCATCCACCTCTTTCATTTATCTTGGCACTATTTAATTCATTAGGTAATGATTCCAATATTGAAAAAGTGTATGCTGCTATTTTCTTTTTTTGCCCACCCTATATTATTATATTATATATTCTATCATTTCATCTCTATTGGATGAACTCTATTTGTTTCAATACAAAACAATTTTATCATTGATGTATCCGCAATTCAATATGGATAGATATATCCCACATATATATATGTCTTTCCTCCTCCTTCATTTTTACAGTGCAGTTTTTCATAGTGGAACGGTCGATATTCATTCTTTTTATTTTCATTTTATTTTCATATAATATGGAATTGAATTTATTTTATATTTCTATTCTCTTTTTCTATTTATAAAATAGAAAAGAAAACTATTTAGATCTAGATAGATTATAAGATAATCTATATACTAGATATATTCTATATATACATATATATAGAATAAATAATAATAGAATTAAATATAATAGAAAATATATAACTAATAACTAAGAAATATAAGAAATTTAAATAATCCATAAATGAAATAAAAAAATAAGAAGAATCACTAGGTAATAGCTAAGATCCGATAGTTTCCTGTATTCCTATACACTATTGCTCTTATATCCTATCCGCCCGCTTAGCTCAGAGGTTAGAGCATCGCATTTGTAATGCGATGGTCATCGGTTCGATTCCGATAGCCGGCTCTTTTTCTTTATCGATTTTTTTATTTCCATGATTGAAAATCTCTACTCTCGCTTTCTCTAAATGTCGGGTCACCAATCTATTATGTCATGGTAACTTGCAGCTATAGCTATGAATAAAAAAGTTGACCAGAACAATTATATCTTTACAGAAGAAATTGTAAAACGTAACCTTTGCTTGAATTTCCTATATATACAAAAAATCCGAATATTGATAAAATTTCTTTTATTATGTTTTGTAGGACTTTAGTAAATTGAGTTTTGCTTTGCTGATCCTTTAGTTCAGTCTTAATTTAGATTTTTTTGTCAAATAAAAATGAATCAAAAAGGAGCCTTTATATTTATATGTCTCGTTACCGAGGACCTCGTTTCAAAAAAATACGCCGGCTGGGGACTTTACCGGGACTAACTAGTAAAAGACCCAGATCCAGAAGTGATCTTCAAACCCAATTGCGCTCTGGAAAAAGATCACAATATCGTATTCGTTTAGAAGAGAAACAGAAATTGCGTTTTCATTATGGTCTGACAGAGCGACAATTACTTAAATATGTGCATATTGCTGGAAAAGCCAAAGGGTCAACAGGCCAGGTTTTACTACAACTACTTGAGATGCGTTTGGATAACATCCTTTTTCGATTAGGTATGGCTTCGACCATTCCTGGAGCCAGACAATTAGTTAACCATAGACACATTTTAGTTAATGGTCGTATAGTGGATATACCAAGTTATCGTTGCAAACCCCGAGATATTATTACTACGAAGGATAAAGAAAGATCGAAAGCTCTGATTCAAAATCATCTTGTTTCATCCCCCCACGGGGAATTGCCAAAACATTTGACTATTGACTCCTTACAATATAAAGGATTTGTAAATCAAATAATAGATAGTAAATGGATCGGTCTGAAAATAAATGAGTTGTTGGTCGTAGAATATTATTCCCGTCAGACTTGATTCTAACGAAAATAAAAAAGCAAGGTTCATACCAATTTTGATTACTTTCGCTGAAGTAAATAAAGTACCTTGTGCCCTGTCTCATTCACGTATCAAAAAAGGATCGGCAATAGAATTCTTTTTTTTTTTCTTTTCAATATCAATACGATATTTCTATTTGTATTTTACCTATCACAGGGATTAATTAGGGATAGCGAATCTCTATTAAATAAGTAATTTAAGTAAATAAGGGTCTTACCGTTATAATAATGATATCGATTCTTCTTTTATTTGATACATTGTATGATACATTGTAGTCGGTAACGTTGATGAATGAAAAGAAACGGAGAGAGAGGGATTCGAACCCTCGGTAAACAAAAGTATACATAGCAGTTCCAATGCTACGCCTTGAACCACTCGGCCATCTCTCCTACAGAATGTTATTCTTGACCAAAACCCGAATGAATAGCGAGTCCTTCATCTTAATTGTAGTACATGTATAACCGCCCGATGGTTCTATAATAAAAAATTTCTTTTCCAATTAGTCTGTTTTTATGTTATTTTGTACTGTACAATTCCTTTTTTTGTGGGATCATTTTCCCCGAAGGGGGATGAGAAGAATTATATAATGAATTGCTAATTATGCCTAGATCTCGAATAAATGGAAATTTTATTGATAAGACCTCTTCAATTGTAGCCAATATTTTATTACGAATAATTCCGACAACTTCAGGAGAAAAAAAGGCATTTACCTATTACAGAGATGGTGCGATTTGATTTTTTCTTGTTTTTTTTTTTTTTACCCCTCAGTTTTACGAGAAAAAGAACGTATTTCATTTAGGAATAAAAAAAAAAAAATTAGTAAAAGAAACCTACGCTTGGTGAAGGTGAAGTTTAGAGATAGATCAATTCCTTCTGTCGTGTATCCTCGATTGATGCAGCCTTAGATGCTTCAATTATCGATTTTAGTATTGAGCGAAAGGTTACATCTATAGGTTCTGTATTGGAAGTCAATACTACTTCATTTAGTACCAATAGGTGGCATCGGGGAAAAAGCACTACATCTAGGAATCAACAACATAAAAACTTTGTTATAAATAACCCTTTTCCTTATCGGTATCGGGACTAAAAAGAATGGTTAGGAAAACAAAGATCCATCTTATTCGTACTTTTGGTACCCGTATAACCATCAAAGACTGTTGAAGTGACTAATTCCTGGAAATCGTAAGCGTTGAGTACAAAGAAATCTTTGGAGTTACCATTTTTATCTAGCACTAATATGATTGGTGTTAAGAAAAAACCTCTTGTGAGAAGGCTGGCTAGAAATTTCTTGTAAAAATACCAGCTCCTGTCAGTTCATAATGAGAATAGTGAAAATTTGATTACATGAATTATTCCTCTTAGTACTATGCACAGAAGGGAGGAGCCGTATGAGATGAAAATCTCACGTACGGTTCTGGAACGGAGATTCTTTTACTAGAATGAACGACCGTAACGGATGTTGGCTCAATCCGAAGGAAATTATGCAGAAGCTTTACAGAATTATTATGAAGCTACGCGATCAGAAATTGATCCCTATGATCGAAGTTATATACTCTATAACATAGGTCTTATACACACAAGCAACGGAGAGCATACAAAAGCTTTGGAATATTATTTCCGGGCACTAGAACGAAATCCATTTTTACCACAAGCTTTTAATAATATGGCCGTGATCTGTCATTACGTGCGACTATCTTCACTATAGAAAGAAAAAAAAAATATTTAATCGTCTAGTAAATACTAGAAAAAAGATAGGCTTTCTACATATGAATCGTCCAAAGTAACGATTTTTATCAGCTGTAGCAAGGAAAAAGACTTCGCGAGAACCAAAAAAATCGGAAGAAATAGGTATGGCCTATATACTATACTCTATGGATAAAGAGTCGAATTGATAGAGAAAGCACCGTAAAGATCCATTAGTAAGCTATTATTTGGTAAATAAAGTTAAGAACTGCTTACTTATGTCATGATATGGGTGAGATATCAACTTATGTAATAGAGTTGATCTACTAAAGTATTGAGCAGCGGTGTAGCATCAGATCCCAAAGATAGTAAGTTATTTTTTCTTAACGGAGGAAAGTCTTTTTCAAAGATTCTATATAAATAGAAATCTCATATAACATATATGAAATACGAAATCGAGATAGTTACCTTTCAGAAAATTCGAACGATATCAGGGGATATCTATGCTTCATTCTTCTGAAGGTGGGAGAAAAGAGAAAACTAATCATTGAACCAAATTAGATTTGGAAACTTATGCAATAAACATCTTCTGGTTAACCCAAGAGAAAATAGAATATATTGATGATAAATTTCATTCAGTTAGCATAGGATAGATTAAGAGAAGATGGGACGCAAAAAGAATCGATTGCTGAGCCGTATGAGGTAGG